CCCCTAATCGAATTGTTTGGGATTCAGAAGTGAAAGAAATCATTTTATCGACGAATAGCGGTCAAATTGGCGTATTACCAAATCATGCTCCTATTGCTACAGCTGTAGATATAGGGATTTTGAGAATACGCCTTAATGATAACTGGTTAACGATGGCTCTGATGGGTGGTTTTGCTAGAATAGGAAATAATGAAATCACTGTTTTAGTAAATGATGCGGAAAAGGGTAGTGATATTGATCCGCAAGAAGCTCAGCAAACTCTTGAAATAGCAGAAGCTAATTTGAGAAAAGCTGAAGGAAAGAGACAAATAATTGAGGCAAATCTAGCTCTCCGACGAGCTAGGACAAGAGTAGAGGCTGTCAATGCGATTTCATAAGCAGTTGGTGCCTTCGAATAATCAAATTCGGTTTCTAAACCCTATTTAGATTGGATTCCGCTTGATTGGATTCACTTGACAAAGTCCAATTTTGATACAACGCATTTCAAAAATGAAATCGAAATCAATAAGAATACAAAATCAATAAAAAGAAAAGAGAGTGGGGCAAAAAACTTATTAGATACCATTGACTCCGGTATCTAATAAGTTCTACCTACTATTGGATTTGAACCAATGACTTCCGCCGTATGAAAGCAATACTCTAACCACTGAGTTAAGTAGGTAATTTCTCATCCCAAAGAGAACCAAACGGAACCCATCCCACGAATGGATTATAAATATCATATTCCTTATAAGCAATAATAATCTAAGCAATACCGCTCAAAAATTTATGATATTGGATCATAGAATATTCATCTTGACAAGAAATTATATACATGATAAAATACGCATCACAAGTACTAAGGGCTATAGCTCAGTTGGTAGAGCACCTCGTTTACACACGCGCCAATGTTTTTCGGGGGAGTCCATCATCCACTCAAATAAAAATAAATACATTTTATTGCGAAATCGATGTCTTACTCCATAACTTTGAGGGAACAATAGCCTGACAAATGGTTCGGTCCAATTTTTGTGCCCCTTTAGGTACCAAACAGACCCCATCATTGATTTGAGATATTGATAAGGTGAATACCAGTGCATTCAATGCTAGGCATAATGAGTATAAGGTCCTCAAAAAATCTCTTTTCGTCCTATGAACTTTAAGGTGTATGAAGTTTCATATTTGATTTGCATTTTCATTTTAAAAGGAACGATAGAGACTTCATTTAATTTAAAACAAGCTAGGCCAGAGGCAGACCTACGTCAAGATAACCCCACCCTTGAAACACTTTGGTAGTGCTCCTGGATCAGAATCCCATATAATGAATCAGAGCACATGGAGCCATCTTCTTATCGGATTTTTCTGTCAAGAAAAAATATGGTGGATTGGCTGACATTTCTATCAGTTAATGAAAGAGCCCAATGCAAAAAAAATGCATGTTGGGTTTTTGAAACAGTTCCGATCATTTTGATAATAATAAGTTTGATCTGTTTTACCGAGAAGGTCTACGGTTCGAGTCCGTATAGCCCTAGAGCCCTATAAATCTAAAAGAAATAAAAAATCAAAAAGAAAATGAAGATTTGAAATAAAAAATTGTATAATTTTCATTTTTTCATTCTTGTTTGGGACCGGTTGGTTTTTCAAAAGAAAATTTTTCCTAAAAACTCACTCGTTTTAAACCGAACAGAAAACTGAAATAAAAACTTCAGGGGGTGAAATCGATCCCTTTCCAATCGTGGATAAACAAAGCAACCTTTGTTCATTAATCCTCGGAGAGAAATTCCATATGAATTTTCCTGTCCACCACAATCAAGGAGTTAAGTTAGTGATACTCCTTTTCTTTGGTATACCAAACCTTAATGAATTTAAGAAGTCAAAGACATGAGTCCGGCGAAAAACTCCAAAGAGTTATTCACATAGATCTAGGGGACAGGCTAAAGTTTGTTGAAAAACGAATTTCTTTGGTAAGTTTCAGTGTCAACAATGTAAAATAAGCTTTTTCTTCATATAACTCACCTAGACCTAGCGAAGTACAACAAAACAAAAAACAGATGGTCTTCTTTTTCTGTATTCAATCAAGAGAAAACCCCATTCAGATTCTAATAAACGGAATATACCAAGACTAAGATTAAGATATTCGAAAGAAATACTTATCCATTCTCTTACATTTGAATACTTATTTCATTCTAAATCATTAAGAAAAAAAAACGACAAAAAAATCCCCTTTTATTCAATATTCAAAAAATCAAAAGAATAATAAGTTCGAAATTCTTAAACACAAAATAATAATTCTATTTTATTTGGAAGTCGCTTTCTTTAGCCAGAATCCTAGGCGAAAACAAGAGAATTTGTCTAAGCATAACATATAGAGTTATACTAACTAAAGAAATTCCAGAAAATTGACTTCAAAAAATGAAGTACACTGGAAGTAGACCGGAAACAGGGTCCCAGTCAAGTCAGTCGATAAATCTTGAAATGAGATATGCCCACAAAAATCAAAGGGAACTAGATGGTTTGGTCA